TGGGGTCGGGTGAATTAGAGAATAGACAGACGTCTGTTGGCATTCCAGCCTATCCGAAAGAGGATCGTACCTCTTGGTCGTGAATATCTGAATAGGACGAACCCGCCTACGTGGATATCTTTGCTTCGGAACAAAGCAATTAGAATTAGGCTCGGTCAACTGGAATGTAACTGGAATGTGTATTATCCATATGGGAGATCTTCCAATTGAGGAGATCCATCGACCTGAGACGAAGAGAAAGGTCTATCTATCTTCTTTAGTTATTCAATGAAACCAATGATTCGTTATTGGAGCAGATAGCAACAACCATTTCAGCGGACATGCGTATTTTCCGATGGATTGACATGGTTTCATTAGTAGAAATTGTTTGATGTAGCGAGTAATAGGCTCTTTCGCCGTTCAAGAATTCTTGTTTAGGCAGTTCATATCATCCACACATAGTGATCTAAGATTTCAATTCTTCCATGTTTCAGCAGTAGCATATTGTTCCATGGAGCTAAGGCCAAAAAGATGGAAGAAACAAGTGTTTCCACGACTCTACCATCCGGCCAATTCTGTTCCACTTAATCCCCTTTTCATGGGCACATATCTTTACGGCTAAGGAATGGGGAATCTTTCTCCTGTTACATGAATCAAATGTTTCATTTCATCCGGGAAAAGCCATCTCTTTCTCAACAATGTCTTTGTCATTTGATCCAATAGCGTTCCGTTAGATAGGAACAGATTTGATAAATACTGATAACTCTCGGATAGAGTATTAGAACGGAAAGATCCATTAGATAATGAACTATTGGTTCTAAACCATCTCTGGCGATGAATCAACAATTCGAAGTGCTTTTCTTGCGTATTCTTGATGAACCAGCGTTTATATATAGATGTAGGAGGATTTGTTTGGGAAGCAATGAGCCCCTTTGACATCTCTTCATCTGCAAAGAATTCTCGACGTGAAAACACAGAGACAGAGGGCTGATCTTTGAATAGGGAAAAGGATGGATCCGCAGGGTCCCAAATGAATTGGCTTGTTCGAAAAAAGCCTTGTTCTTTGGAAGATCTATCTCGTGTCTGGTACTGCATGGTTACACTCTGCAAGAACTCCGAATCATTCTCTTGAAGCTCATCCTCTTTATGATAAATGATCCATTTGCCCCGAAATGACCCAGTCCAATAGGGAAATCCCAATTCAGTGGGCCTTTCGATACAATCAAATCGCCATATTCTAGGAGCCCAAACTATGTGATTGAATAAATCCTCCTCTATCTGTTGCGGATCGAGGGCCCCTTCCCCTTCTTCAAACTCCGATTCGTATTTTTCATATAGAAATCTCTGATCAACGATAAAACAAGATCCATTTTGCATCATATCTAACTGATTCCTTGGTTCGGACCGAAGAAGTAATGTCACTCGATTATTATCAAACTGACTGCAAGATTTTTCTGTCCGTGAGGATCCCGCCAGAGCCAGAGCGCCTTCTACTTCTAAGAGTAATAATAGTAATAGGCCATGAACTAGATCAGAATCGTTCTCGACGAATCCATAAGAAGTGATCCAATTTTTTTCATCGTGTCTGGATGAAGACCAAAGATCTTGAGCGACCGATCCGGCAGAACAACTCAAAAGATAAAGAAGTATCGTTAATTTCTTCATGCTCGTTCCAAGTTCGAAGTACCATTTGTACAAATAAGAATCCCCTCCCTTACATGATTTCTTCTTCATATAGATAGATATAGGATCTATGGGGCAATTACTTAGAAGTACATTTTGTGTAACAGCCCTTCCTATCTGATAGAAAAGGATCCCATGATCCTGAACCGATCTTATCTGGGATCGAAAATCCCAAGTTTTTCTATGAAGAGCTGATCTAATTGTATTAGTTTCTATAATGGATTTCTTCTGTGTAATACTAATTGATAGGGCCTCATTGATAAGTGCTACAAGATCTCGCGCATTGGAACCCATGGTTATGGACCCGAATCCGTTAGTATGGAACATCTTCTTTTCCAAGTGAAATCCTCTAGTATATGAAAGAATGAAAAAGTGCTTTCGTTGTTGTGGAAGAAGAAGCCTTCGTATCTTAATGCATGTATTGAATTTCTTTGGAGCTATTAGAGCGGGATCCACTTTTTGGGGAATATGAGTCGAAGCAATAACAAGAATCTTTCCAGTGGAACATCTTTCACAATCCCTGGAGAGATAGTTCTCTAATAGATCGAGGGATAAGTAATTCGACTCATTCACATGCAGATCATGAATGTTTGGAATCCATATTATGCAAGGAGACATTGCTTTTGCTAATTCGAATTGAAGGGTGATATCAAATCGGTCTATTTTCGTCGTCATATACATAGTTAGCACATTCGTCATAGTTAGCAGCTCCTTATCAATATCAAGGTCATCATTACTATCATCAATATCGTCACTATCATCAATATCGATATCATCAATAGGATAACCTTTAGGCTTGTCATCCAGGAACTTGTTCGGAAATACCGTAATGAAAGGA